GTTATAAACTGTATTGTTACTTTTGCTACCATCAGGATAAATCTGACCCCTTCCCCTGTTTCCACCTACGTATATAGGATATTTTAAGAAGTGAACCTCTTTATTAGTAGCAGGGTCTGGGGCAAGAATAGGAAAGGTTATTTCACTATATTTTTGACCAGGAACAGGACCTATCACAAGAATATTTTTTTTATTGGGGCGATAATTCTGAAAAGACAGATTTCCTATCTTTTCTTTGATCTCGGGTGAAATACGACCGGGGGGGGCTAATTCAAACCCCTCTGGTAAAATAAGAACAGCTCCCACATTCAAAGCTCCTTTTTTACCATTAGCTAGAACTTGTTTTAGTTGCATATCATAAGGAATTTTCACAACTGCTTCAAATACAGTATCAGGAAGTACCGCTTGTGGAACCTCAATATCCACGGGCTTACTAGCTAAATGGCAATTGGCACATACAATACGCCCAGTTGCCTCTCGTGGATTTTCATAATTCTGCTGGGCAAAAATCGGATATGCACTTGAAATGGATGCCCAAGTTATTATATATATGATGAGTGAGACAGATATGGAGCGAGTAATCTCTTCCCTTATCCAAGAAAAGGTATTTCTAGTTTGCATGGTCCAATCATTTATCCCGAAAATTTCTACAATAAAGTTAGGTAGGTCAATAATATACGTCCCTAGCCACAATTCTGCTATTTACATTTACTGACAAAAAAATTTTTTTTTTTTATATTTAATATATTTAATATACAAGGAATCCCCTCATGGGTAAAAAGAGTAAAGTAAATACGACTTTGATTCGGTTATGATGTATAAGGTAAGAAAGATTAGAATTGGATCAGTGAATCATTTTTTAGTCATTTATTGCATGATAAATCACTACAAGTGACGGAGATACACGATTTAAATAACGAAAGATCCAATATTTAAAAATTGTATCAAGGATGACTGGAAAGGTAGAAACTAGACCAGATAAAATTTGTTCATAATGAGCAAACCCAAAATCTTTGTAAATATAACCAATCATTAGTTCCCAACCGTGAGGCGAATGGAATCCGATACATAAATCAGTTAATAAAAGAATCGAAAAAGCTTTAATTGTATCACTTAAATTATATAGGAATTCTTGAACCCAAGAATTCAGAATAAAAAGCTTCTCCTTACCCCAAAAGGAATAACCACTTAGAATAACGAAAGATATTAGATTTGTCGAGAAGTGCAAGATTGTATGGATATGATACTCATTGTGTATCTTGATGAATTGGATCGTTTCTTTGTGGATTCCTAAACGAAATTGTTGTAACTCGGTTTCAGGGTACTCCTTTATCATTTCATCCAGCTGGAATAGGTCTTCTAATTGTATGAATTTTTCTAGAACACTTTTTTCTTGAATATCATTCAAAAAAGTTTCGCATTGTCTAGTATTCCACCAATTAGTAATCCAAGCTTTCAACCTTTTATTACAGCAGAGAGAGATCAACCAGGGCAAAAAGACTATAGATGTAAAATAAAAAAAAGGAATGAATGCTTTCTTTTTTGCCATTTTGAATCTGTGAATTGTTAATGAACCCACTGCATTTGTTGATTCTATTAGATCTAATATTTCTATCGAGCATGAGTTTCTATTCGAATTCGAATAGAATGTATTGAGCCTATGAATCCATTTTTTCTTTTTCGTTTGATTATCTTTGCTTTGAATCTAGAAAAAAATTGAATTTCCAGGATGTTATTCCCCCTTTTTTCGATCACTACTAAAAGAGAAAAAAACTTTTTCAAATAAAAAATATTATTTAATTTTTGAGACGAAGAAACTCCCTTTCTTTTCTATAAAAAAAGAAATTCTTTCATTTTTTCTTTCTACTACCAAAGCATTTAGTATTTTGAAATGAATTCATTTCAAAATACTTCAATTGGTACACGCAAGAAGTAAGCCAATTCAGCAGCTTTTTGCTCAATTTCGCGTGTAGTAAAATTCTCATCGGTACGAATTAAAGGAATAGCCCCTTGACCTCGAATTTCCATATAAAGGACACGCCGAGCAGAAACCCCCTCTTTAACTTCTATTCTGATGGACTGAATATCTTTCATAAGGAATCGTAAAAGGATGCGACGACTTTTTCCAGGAAATCCCCAACGAAAAATACGCACTATTCCTTCTTTTCGGTCGAAAAGATCATAACCACTGCCCACATTCCACAAAATAGTGCACCACAAATAACAACTAATAAAGAGACCTGCGATCCCATAGAAAGACATCACAATCCCTTGTGGAAAAAAAATGATTTGCTGAGACGCAAATAACGATATAAAATTTCTACCAAGATAACTGGAAGTTCCAACCAATAAGAATCCTAATGAACCTAAAAATAGGATAAAGGCCCAGCAGAAATTACTTATTTTTCGAGACCCCGTTATAAATTCAATCCATATAGATTCTGATCGCCAACTCATATATATTAGATCCAGTTATACAATTTTTTGGAATTGAGAAAATATGACTTTCCTTTTTTTGTTTTCAAAGTAACTCTCATCAACTTTGTTGTGAACCTTTACCTTAGGAGTCATTCATAGAATTGTTTCTATCTAAAATAATCACATCTCCTTCCTTTATATGATCCCCTATAACTATAACTATAATACAAATAAATAAATTGACTTGAATTTCATACATCGACCCGATGATGATCCATTTTTCCAAAGAGCACAAAGTTATATTTACCCATATAATACGTTTACACATGCATAAGAGCTTTTTTTAGTTATGTTTGTAGGAATCTATGTGTTATACAATATTCTACCAAAAGGGTCTTATCGACTTATCGAATCGAAGTTTTTAAAATCAAAAAATGAGTGATATGATTAGGTCTCGTCCGATCTAAAAAATCTTATTTTTTTGAATATGAAGAAATAAAGAAGCCATTGCAAGTGCCGGAAAGACTAGGCCTACTAAAGGCACAAAAATAGAGGGTAAGTTATTGAAAGTTGTCATAAAAAGGGTACCTCAATTTAATATTTGTACCTGTTATTGTTATATTCTGAATTCTAAAGATATCTTAGAATATCTGGTATTTTTATTATTTCTATTATATATATTATATAATTATACTAAGTATCTTTAAGTAAATATATATCGAATACTAATATACAACCTAATAGAAATAGAATAAAAAGTAGGTACAAGAAACGCTAAACTAAATAAATGAACTTATTAATTTTTCAAAATAAAATAGATGTATGATAATCCCCTTGTTCGATTTCTTATTCTTTTTGTTCTATTCTAGTTCTATTATAATAGTAATTACTAAAGAAAAAAATTTTTTTTATTCCATTACAAATTTCTACAAAATTGATTAGAATCTGATCCAACAACAGGGAATTTTCGGGAAATGCAAAAAGATCGGGAAAACTCTCTTCTGTATATATCGCTATTTGAATTATCTATACATATGCAAGCAAGAGGGGAAAATGCATTTTTCAGGGTTTTCGTTTAATTCTGATAAACTAACAGTTCTATTTGATTTCATTTTTGTTCAAAGGAAAAAAAGCATGGAGCTGAAATAACTCACTCACAACACCTTTTAAAGGATTACGCGGTACAATTGCATCCAATAAGCCCTTACGCAATAACGATTCAGCCGCTTGTGAACCTTCAGGCACGGCTTTTTTCAATGTTTGTTCAATTACTCTTTTACCCGCAAATGCAATATAGGCATAGGGTTCTGCAATAATAATATCCCCCAACATACCAAAACTAGCTGTCACCCCACCGGTAGTAGGAGATGTAAGAATTGATATATAGAATAACTTTTTACTTGATTGATAATCACATAAAACCGAAGAAATTTTAGCCATTTGCATTAAACTTAAACTTCCTTCTTGCATTCGTGCTCCTCCGGAAGAACACACTAAAATAAGAGGTAAACATTGATTCATAGCATACTCGATCAAACGAGTTATTTTTTCGCCTACTACGGATCCCATACTACCCCCCATAAACTGAAAATCCATAACCCCAAGGGCTGCCGGAATACCGTTTAGTTGACCTGTACCTGTTTGAACAGCGTCAGTCAATCCTGTCTTTTTTTGAGCAGAGTCAATACGATTTTTATAAGGTTCCTCCTTCGAATGAAATTTAATGGGATCCGCAGAGACCATGTCTTCATCCATAGGATTCCAAGTACCTGGATCAATCGAAAGCTCTATTCTCTCTGAACTAGTCATTTTCAAATAATGTCCACATTCTTTACAAACATTCATTTCGACTTTCTTATACATTAATCCATAACAATTGTCGCATTGAATCCACAATTGATTGTAGTTTTTAGTTATATCGAAATCCTTAGAACTCATTAAATTATTACGATTCCTATTAGGTCTTATCTTGTAATTTTTGCTTTGACGAATCTTTCCACTTTCACTACAAATGAAATTATAAATGTAACTTTCATTAGAATTATTACTATCGCTTAAAAAGTGACTATCAATACAAATGTGAGAACGAAAATAAGAGTCAATACAACTATTAATGTGATTATTACAATTATATTTAGTATCCTTAATGTAAGGATCATAGTGCAGATCGTTATCACTTTTAGATCTATTATTCAGATAACTAGAACTACAATAACTATAAAAAAACAATTCTAGGTTACTCAAATCGTTGTTAATCTCAAATTTTTGCGTTTTTATATCAAAATATATAGAATAACTATTCTTATTACTATCCCTAACAAAAAAGGTGTCATCCGATATGAAATTCCAAATGTCCTTAGAGCTAACTAAAAGATCAACATTGTTGTAATAACTAGAACGCTCACCCCAGCCATAAAAGTTTTTATCCATATCATATATAAACCGGTCCTTACTTATAGTAGTCGTTTCAATAGGAGCAAAACTATCCATTGCTTTATTTAACCCGCTTCTGTATTCCAATTCTCCCTTAGAAAACATCAAATTGAACCACGATTTTGCCATAGAGCTTCTGGCCTCTATTT